GCTAGCGTAGCTTAATTTAAAGCATAACACTGAAGATGTTAAGATGGGACCTAAGAAACTCCGCATGCACAAAGGCATGGTCCTGACCTTACTATCAGCTTTAACCCAACTTACACATGCAAGTCTCCGCAGTCCCGTGAGTATGCCCTCAATCCCCCGCCCGGGGACGAGGAGCGGGCATCAGGCACAAGTTTTAGCCCAAGACGCCTGGCCAAGCCACACCCCCAAGGGAATTCAGCAGTGATAAACATTAAGCCATAAGTGAAAACTTGACTCAGTCAGGGTTAAGAGGGCCGGTAAAACTCGTGCCAGCCACCGCGGTTAAACGAGAGGCCCCAGTTGATATTACCACGGCGTAAAGGGTGGTTAAGGAAGGTAACGTAATAAAGCCAAATGGCCCTTTGGCCGTCATACGCTTCTAGGTGTCCGAAGCCCAATATACGAAAGTAGCTTTAAGTAAGCCCACCTGACCCCACGAAAGCTGAGGAACAAACTGGGATTAGATACCCCACTATGCTCAGCCATAAACCTAGACATCCAACTACAATTAGACGTCCGCCCGGGTACTACGAGCATCAGCTTGAAACCCAAAGGACCTGACGGTGCCTTAGACCCCCCTAGAGGAGCCTGTTCTAGAACCGATAACCCCCGTTAAACCTCACCGCTTCTAGCCATCCCAGCCTATATACCGCCGTCGTCAGCTTACCCTGTGAAGGCAACAAAAGTAAGCAAAAGGGGCACAACCCAGAACGTCAGGTCGAGGTGTAGCGCACGAAGCGGGAAGAAATGGGCTACATTTTCTATTATAGAACACTACGAATATGCAACATGAAATAGTGCTTGAAGGAGGATTTAGTAGTAAAAAGGAAACAGAGTGTCCTTTTGAACCCGGCTCTGAGGCGCGTACACACCGCCCGTCACTCTCCCCTGTCAAAACGCAATAATAATTCTTAATGCTAGAGCACTGACAAGGGGAGGCAAGTCGTAACATGGTAAGTGTACCGGAAGGTGCACTTGGATTAAACCCAGGGCGTGGCTGAGTTAGTTAAGCATCTCACTTACACCGAGAAGACATCCATGCAAGTTGGGTCGCCCTGAGCCAAATAGCTAGCTTAAACACTTACATAACCAAACATTATTAATAACAGAACATGACTTAACACTGCAAACTAAACCATTTTTTTACCTGAGTATGGGAGACAGAAAAGGTTCAACTCAAAGCGATAGAAAAAGTACCGCAAGGGAAAGCTGAAAGAGATATGAAATAGCCCATATAAGCACCAAAAAACAAAGACTAAACCTTGTACCTTTTGCATCATGATTTAGCCAGCACCCTCAAGCAAAGAGCCCTTTAGTTTGAAACCCCGAAACCAGGTGAGCTACCCCGAGACCGCCTATTTAAATTTAGGGCTAACCCGTCTCTGTGGCAAAAGAGTGGGAAGAGCTCCGGGTAGAAGTGACAGACCTACCGAACCTGGTGATAGCTGGTTGCCTGAGAAATGGATAGAAGTTCAGCCTCGTGTGCCCCTAGTCAAATTATAAACTATTAAGATGTTAGGGAAATGCACGAGAGTTAGTTGAAGGGGGTACAGCCCCTTTAACGAAGGATACAACCTTTACAGGAGGATAAAGATCACAATGTACAAAATGTACTGTTTTAGTGGGCCTAAAAGCAGCCACCTGAACAGAAAGCGTTAAAGCTCAGACAGATACCAATTTATTATACTGATAACTAATCTTACTCCCCTAGTACTATCAGGCTAACCCATGCACCCATGGGAGAAATTATGCTAGAATGAGTAACAAGAAGACACGCTCTTCTCCAAGCACAAGTGTAAACCAGATCGGACCACCCGCTGGAAATTAACGAACCCAACCCAAGAGAGTAATGTGGCCAACAAAAAAACCAAGAAAACCCCACAGTTAAACAATCGTTAACCCCACACTGGAGTGCTACTTTATAAAGGAAAGACTAAAAGAAAGGGAAGGAACTCGGCAAACACAAGCCTCGCCTGTTTACCAAAAACATCGCCTCCTGCAACTAAATTGAGTATAGGAGGTCCAGCCTGCCCAGTGACTACGGGTTCAACGGCCGCGGTATTTTGACCGTGCAAAGGTAGCGCAATCACTTGTCTTTTAAATAGAGACCTGTATGAATGGCTAAACGAGGGCTTAGCTGTCTCCCCCTTCCAGTCAGTGAAATTGATCTATCCGTGCAGAAGCGGGTATAATACTACAAGACGAGAAGACCCTTTGGAGCTTAAGGTACAAAATCCACCCACGTCAAACAACTCCGCAAAAAGCAAGAACCTAGTGGACAATGGACACTTACCTTCGGTTGGGGCGACCACGGAGGAAAACCTAGCCTCCGAGTGGACTGGGCTACATTCCTAGAACCAAGAGAGACATCTCTAAGCCACAGAATATCTGACCAATTAATGATCCGGACTTCTAGACCGATCAACGAACCAAGTTACCCTAGGGATAACAGCGCAATCCTCTCCCAGAGTCCATATCGACGAGGGGGTTTACGACCTCGATGTTGGATCAGGACATCCTAATGGTGCAGCCGCTATTAAGGGTTCGTTTGTTCAACGATTAAAGTCCTACGTGATCTGAGTTCAGACCGGAGCAATCCAGGTCAGTTTCTATCTGTAAAGCTACTTTTCCTAGTACGAAAGGATCGGAAAAGAGGGGCCCATACTTGAAGCATGCCCCACCCCTAATTGATGAAAACAAATAAATTAAATAAAGGGAGGGCCAAAGCCCAAACCGCCCGAGATAAGGGCATACTGGGGTGGCAGAGCATGGTAAATTGCGAAAGGCCTAAGCCCTTTAAACCAGAGGTTCAAGTCCTCTTCCCAGTTTATGCTAAACACTATCATGAACCACATTGTCAACCCACTGGCCTATATTGTGCCTGTCCTACTAGCAGTAGCTTTTCTAACCCTTGTTGAACGTAAAGTGTTGGGATACATACAGCTACGAAAAGGCCCCAATGTAGTAGGACCATATGGGCTGCTTCAACCAATTGCCGATGGTGTTAAATTATTTATCAAGGAACCCATCCGCCCCTCTACATCTTCCCCATTCCTGTTTTTAGCCACCCCCATTCTGGCACTAACTCTAGCAATAACACTATGGGCCCCTATGCCCATACCGTACCCTGTCATTGACCTCAACCTGGGCGTTTTGTTTATCCTGGCTTTGTCAAGCCTTGCCGTATACTCTATTCTTGGCTCAGGCTGAGCATCGAACTCAAAATATGCCTTAATTGGAGCCCTCCGAGCAGTTGCCCAGACAATCTCGTATGAAGTGAGCCTTGGACTAATCCTTCTCTCGGTAATTATCTTTTCAGGTGGCTATACTCTTCAGACATTCAGCGCTGCCCAAGAGAGTATCTGACTATTAGCCCCTGCCTGACCACTGGCGGCCATGTGATATATTTCAACATTAGCCGAGACAAATCGTGCGCCCTTTGATCTGACAGAAGGAGAATCTGAACTAGTCTCGGGCTTCAACGTGGAGTACGCAGGAGGGCCTTTCGCCCTATTCTTTTTGGCGGAATACGCGAATATTCTTCTGATAAATACCTTGTCAGCCGTGTTATTTCTAGGAACATCTCATGTCCCCAGCCTCCCAGAGCTGGCAACAGTTGGGCTTATAACTAAGGCCGCCCTCCTCTCCATCGTCTTCCTATGAGTGCGCGCCTCCTACCCGCGGTTTCGTTATGACCAGCTCATACACCTTGTATGAAAAAACTTCCTCCCGCTGACCCTAGCCCTGGTCTTATGGCATGTGGCCCTTCCCATTGCCATGGCCGGCCTCCCACCTCAGCTGTAATCAGGGAACTGTGCCCGAATGCCTAGGGACCACTTTGATAGAGTGGCTTATAGGGGCTAAAATCCCCTCAGTTCTTAGAAAGAAGGGGGTCGAACCCATGCCCAAGAGATCAAAACTCTTAGTGCTTCCACTACACCACTTTCTAAGATGGGGTCAGCTAATTAAGCTTTCGGGCCCATACCCCGAACATGACGGTTAAAGTCCCTCCTCCATCAATGAATCCCTACGTATTAATAGTTCTCCTGTCCAGCCTTGGCCTAGGAACCACTTTGACCTTTGCCAGCTCCCACTGGCTCCTTGCTTGAATAGGATTGGAAATTAACACCCTCGCGATTGTCCCGCTCATGGCACAGCACCACCACCCCCGTGCCGTAGAGGCCACTACGAAGTACTTCCTCACCCAAGCCACTGCTGCAGCTATAATCATGTTTGCGAGCACAACAAACGCCTGAATCACCGGAGAGTGAGATATAAATAACATATCAAGTCCTGTTGCTGCCACCATGATTATTATCGCCCTAGCACTAAAAATTGGACTAGCCCCAATACACTTCTGAATACCAGAGGTGTTACAAGGACTAGACCTCCTCACCGGACTAATTTTGTCCACTTGACAGAAGCTCGCCCCCTTCGCCCTCATCGTACAGACGGCCCAAGCCGTTGATCCCCTCCTCCTGACAGCTCTAGGCATCTCATCCACCCTCGTTGGGGGCTGAGGTGGGCTGAACCAGGCCCAACTACGAAAAATCTTGGCCTACTCTTCAATTGCACACATGGGGTGGATAATTATTGTGCTTCAGTACGCCCCCCAACTAACCCTCCTTGCGCTGGCCACCTACATCTTCATGACATCCGCCGCATTCCTCACCCTGAAACTGTCCTCTGCCACAAATATTAATGCCCTCGCAACAGTATGATCAAAGAGCCCAATCCTGACCTCCACCACAGCCCTTGTTTTACTATCGTTAGGGGGCCTGCCCCCACTAACAGGCTTTATACCTAAGTGGCTGATTCTGCAGGAACTAGCAAAGCAAAGTCTCCCCATCACCGCCACAGTCATAGCACTAGCTGCTCTGTTGAGCTTATACTTCTACCTCCGGCTTTGTTATGCAATGACCTTGACTATTTCCCCTAATACGGTTGCCTCAACAACTCCTTGGCGTGTACAGACGGCTCAGACCTCATTACCACTGGCCCTGTCCACCACAATCGCCCTTGGACTTCTGCCCATAACCCCAGCCGTACTTATATTGACTACCTAGCTGATCAGGGACTTAGGATAGCATCTAGACCGAGAGCCTTCAAAGCTCTAAGCAGAAGTGAAAATCTTCTAGTCCCTGATAAGACCTACAAGAGTCTATCTTGCATTTTCTGATTGCAAATCAAATGTTTTTGTTAAACTAAGGCCTTACTAGATGGGAAGGCCTCGATCCTACAAACTCTTAGTTAACAGCTAAGCGCTCAAGCCAGCGAGCATCCATCTACTTTTCCCGCCATTAGCCGAGTAAGGCGGGAAAAGCCCCGGCAGACTGTTAATCTACGTCTCTGGATTTGCAATCCAACATGAATGTTCACCACGGGGCTGTGATAGGGAGAGGACTTGAACCTCTGTCTTCGGGGCTACAACCCACCGCCTGAACGCTCGGCTACCCTACCTGTGGCAATTACACGCTGATTCTTTTCTACAAATCACAAAGACATTGGTACCCTTTATCTTGTATTCGGTGCCTGAGCTGGAATGGTAGGAACCGCGCTAAGCCTCCTTATTCGAGCCGAACTAAGCCAACCCGGGTCACTTCTAGGCGACGATCAAATTTATAATGTTATTGTTACTGCCCACGCCTTTGTTATAATTTTCTTTATAGTAATACCAATTCTTATTGGAGGGTTTGGAAACTGACTTGTGCCGCTAATGATTGGGGCACCTGACATGGCGTTTCCTCGAATAAATAACATAAGCTTTTGACTTCTCCCTCCCTCTTTCCTCCTGTTATTAGCCTCTTCTGGTGTTGAGGCCGGGGCTGGGACAGGATGAACAGTGTACCCGCCACTTGCAGGCAATCTCGCCCATGCGGGCGCATCTGTAGACCTAACAATTTTCTCACTCCACCTAGCAGGGGTTTCATCAATTTTAGGAGCAATTAATTTTATTACTACAACTATTAATATGAAACCCCCAGCCATCTCTCAATATCAAACACCCCTGTTTGTTTGAGCCGTACTTGTGACGGCTGTGCTTCTTCTTCTATCCCTACCCGTATTGGCTGCCGGGATTACGATGCTCCTTACAGACCGAAATCTTAACACCACATTCTTCGACCCTGCGGGAGGAGGAGACCCAATTCTATATCAACACCTATTCTGATTCTTCGGTCACCCAGAAGTCTACATTCTTATTCTACCAGGATTCGGAATTATCTCCCACGTCGTAGCCTATTACTCCGGGAAAAAAGAGCCCTTCGGTTATATGGGAATAGTTTGAGCTATAATGGCCATTGGCCTTTTAGGATTTATTGTGTGAGCCCATCATATGTTTACTGTCGGAATAGACGTAGACACTCGTGCTTATTTCACATCCGCAACAATAATTATTGCTATTCCAACGGGTGTTAAAGTATTTAGTTGACTGGCCACACTCCATGGGGGCTCAATTAAATGAGAAACACCCATGCTATGGGCCCTGGGATTTATCTTTCTCTTTACAGTCGGAGGGCTGACAGGGATTGTCCTAGCCAACTCATCACTTGATATTGTACTCCACGACACCTACTACGTAGTTGCACACTTCCACTATGTTCTATCAATAGGTGCCGTGTTTGCTATTATAGCAGCCTTCGTACACTGATTCCCGCTGTTTACAGGATACACCCTGAACGACACCTGAACAAAAATCCATTTTGGGGTAATATTTATTGGTGTAAACCTCACATTCTTCCCGCAGCACTTCCTAGGCCTGGCAGGAATGCCACGACGATACTCCGACTACCCTGACGCCTACACCCTCTGAAACACTGTATCATCTATTGGGTCACTTATCTCCCTTGTAGCGGTAATTATGTTCCTGTTTATTTTATGGGAAGCCTTCGCCGCCAAACGAGAAGTATCCTCAGTAGAGTTAACTATAACAAACGTAGAATGACTCCACGGCTGCCCTCCACCCTACCACACATTTGAGGAACCAGCATTTGTACAAGTTCAATCAAACTAACGAGAAAGGAAGGAATTGAACCCCCATAAACTGGTTTCAAGCCAGCCACATAACCACTCTGTCACTTTCTTATAAAGACATTAGTAAAATATGCAATTACATCACCTTGTCGAGGTGAAATCGCAGGTTAAACCCCTGTATGTCTTAAACCAAAACCTAATGGCACATCCCACGCAACTAGGATTCCAAGACGCGGCATCACCCGTTATAGAAGAACTTCTTCACTTCCACGATCACGCTTTAATAATTGTATTCTTGATTAGCACCTTAGTGCTTTATATTATTATTGCAATGGTTTCAACCAAACTTACTAACAAATATATTCTTGACTCCCAAGAAATCGAAATTGTGTGAACTATTTTACCAGCTGTAATTTTAGTACTAATTGCTCTGCCATCCCTCCGAATTTTATATCTTATAGATGAAATTAATGATCCGCACTTAACAATTAAAGCCATGGGACATCAGTGATACTGAAGCTATGAGTATACCGACTACGAGGATTTAGGTTTTGACTCTTATATAATTCCCACCCAAGATCTCACCCCAGGCCAATTCCGGCTCCTGGAAACAGACCATCGAATAGTAGTCCCTATGGAGTCACCTGTTCGGGTTTTAGTCTCCGCCGAGGACGTTCTACATTCTTGAGCCGTTCCATCTTTAGGTGTAAAAATAGACGCGGTACCGGGACGACTAAATCAAACCGCCTTTATTGCCTCGCGCCCAGGGGTGTTTTATGGCCAGTGTTCTGAAATCTGTGGTGCTAATCACAGCTTCATGCCTATTGTAGTAGAAGCGGTCCCCCTCGAACATTTCGAAAGCTGATCCTCACTAATACTAGAAGACGCCTCACTAGAAAGCTAATTATTGGACAAAGCGTTGGCCTTTTAAGCCAAAGTTTGGTGCCTACCGACCACCTCTAGTGAAATGCCTCAATTGAACCCCAACCCTTGATTTGCAATTCTAGTATTTTCATGAATTATCTTCCTTACCATCATCCCAACCAAAGTCTTAAATCATACTTCACCCAATGAGCCGGCCCCAATAAGTGAAGAAGCACACAAAACTGAGCCTTGAGATTGACCATGATAGCAAGCTTTTTTGACCAATTTGCAAGCCCGTCCTTCTTTGGAATCCCACTTATTGCGGTTGCAATCGCACTACCCTGGGTCCTATTCCCAACTCCACCATCACGGTGAATCAATAACCGGCTAATTACCATCCAAACATGATTTATTAACCGATTTACTAATCAGTTAATAATGCCTTTAAATGTAGGAGGACATAAGTGGGCCCTCTTATTAGCCTCTTTAATGGTGTTCCTTATTACTATTAACATATTAGGCCTTCTCCCTTACACCTTTACGCCTACTACACAACTATCACTAAATATAGGATTTGCAGTACCCCTATGGCTTGCTACAGTAATTATTGGGATGCGGAACCAACCAACAGTTGCTCTAGGACATCTTCTGCCAGAAGGGACACCCATCCCCCTAATTCCCGTACTAATTATTATTGAAACAATTAGCCTATTTATTCGGCCGCTGGCCCTAGGAGTTCGACTTACCGCAAACTTAACTGCCGGTCACCTATTAATCCAGCTTATCGCCACAGCCGTGTTTGTTTTACTACCAATGATGCCCACGGTGGCAATCCTGACTGCCGCTGTTCTCTTCCTTCTAACGCTTCTAGAAGTTGCCGTCGCAATAATTCAGGCCTATGTGTTTGTATTACTACTAAGCCTCTACCTTCAAGAAAACGTTTAATGGCCCACCAAGCACATGCATTTCATATGGTTGATCCAAGCCCATGACCACTAACCGGAGCCGTCGGTGCTCTATTAATAACCTCCGGCCTAGCAATCTGGTTTCACTTCCACTCCACAACATTAATAACCCTTGGAGTACTTCTTTTGCTTCTTACAATATTCCAATGATGACGGGATATTATTCGGGAGGGGACCTTCCAAGGTCACCACACACCCCCCGTGCAAAAGGGGTTGCGATACGGTATAATCCTATTTATTACCTCGGAAGTATTCTTCTTTCTAGGCTTCTTCTGGGCTTTCTACCACTCAAGCCTGGCCCCAACACCCGAGCTGGGAGGGTGCTGACCCCCCACGGGGATCACCACACTCGACCCCTTTGAAGTCCCCCTTCTCAACACAGCCGTACTACTAGCATCAGGCGTGACAGTCACATGAGCTCACCACAGCATTATAGAAGGGGAACGAAAACAAGCCATCCAATCCCTCGCACTTACTATCTTACTTGGGCTATATTTTACTGCCCTTCAAGCCATTGAGTATTATGAGGCACCCTTCACTATTGCTGATGGAGTGTACGGTTCTACATTCTTTGTGGCTACCGGGTTTCATGGACTACATGTTATTATTGGGTCCAGTTTCCTTGCCGTGTGCCTCCTCCGCCAGGTCCAATACCACTTTACATCCGAACACCACTTCGGCTTTGAAGCCGCCGCCTGATATTGACACTTTGTCGACGTAGTGTGACTATTCCTCTACGTATCCATCTACTGATGAGGCTCATATCTTCCTAGTATTAAAGTTAGTACAAGTGACTTCCAATCATTTAGTCTTGGTTAAACCCCAAGGGAAGATAATGAACTTAATTATGACCATTTTTATTATTGCAGTGGCCCTATCTTCAATCTTAGCAATCGTGTCTTTCTGACTACCTCAAATGAACCCGGATGCTGAGAAGTTGTCGCCCTACGAGTGTGGATTTGACCCACTGGGATCCGCCCGCCTGCCTTTCTCCTTGCGATTTTTTCTAGTAGCTATCTTGTTTCTTTTATTTGACTTAGAAATTGCCCTCCTCCTCCCCCTCCCTTGAGGAGATCAGCTACACAACCCCACCGGGACATTCTTTTGAGCCACCACGGTCCTAATTCTACTGACCCTTGGACTAATCTATGAGTGAACCCAGGGCGGCCTAGAATGAGCGGAATAGGGAGTTAGTCCAAGACAAGACCTCTGATTTCGGCTCAGAAAATTATGGTTTGACTCCATAACCCCCTTATGACACCAGTACATTTTAGCTTTAGCTCTGCATTTATCTTAGGATTAATAGGCCTAGCGTTCCACCGCACCCACCTACTCTCCGCGCTATTGTGCCTGGAGGGTATGATGTTATCCTTATTTATTGCACTGGCCTTATGAGCCCTGCAATTTGAGGCCACAAGCTTCTCCGCTGCCCCCCTACTACTCCTGGCCTTCTCCGCCTGTGAAGCAAGTACAGGCCTAGCGCTTCTTGTAGCCACGGCCCGGACTCACGGAACCGACCGCCTCCAAAACCTCAACCTCCTCCAATGTTAAAAGTACTAATCCCCACCATTATACTATTTCCGACAATTTGATTGGCCTCTGCCAAATGGCTCTGGACCACTACAACTGCGCATAGCCTATTAATCGCCCTAATTAGCCTTACATGATTAAAGTGAACATCAGAGACTGGGTGAACCACATCTAACCTATACTTAGCTACAGACCCCCTTTCAACCCCGCTTCTAGTACTAACTTGTTGACTCCTTCCCCTAATGATTTTGGCGAGCCAAAATCACATTAACCCGGAACCCGTCACTCGACAACGTTTATACATTACACTCCTTGCCTCCCTCCAAGCTTTCCTTATTATGGCCTTTGGTGCTACAGAGATTATTATGTTTTATATCATATTTGAAGCCACACTTATTCCAACCCTGATTATTATCACCCGATGGGGTAATCAGGCCGAACGCCTGAATGCGGGGACCTATTTTTTATTCTATACTCTTGCCGGCTCCCTCCCATTATTAGTTGCCCTGCTCCTGCTGCAACAGTCCACAGGGACCCTCTCCATATTAGTAATTCAATACTCTCAGCCGCTCCTCCTAGACTCGTGGGGCCATAAGATTTGGTGGGCCGGCTGCCTAGTGGCATTCTTAGTAAAAATGCCGCTGTATGGAGTACATCTCTGGCTACCAAAAGCCCATGTTGAAGCCCCGGTTGCAGGGTCTATAGTGCTAGCGGCCGTACTACTAAAGCTCGGCGGATACGGCATAATGCGCATGATGATTATGCTTGACCCACTATCTAAGGAATTGGTGTACCCATTTATTGTTCTAGCATTGTGAGGCATTATCATAACAGGATCTATCTGTCTCCGACAGACGGACTTAAAATCCCTAATCGCCTATTCATCTGTCAGCCATATAGGGCTTGTAGCTGGGGGTATTCTAATCCAAACCCCATGAGGCTTCTCAGGGGCTATTGTTTTAATGATTGCCCACGGGTTGGTGTCTTCAATATTATTCTGCTTAGCCAATACGGCCTACGAGCGAACCCATAGCCGGACCATGATCCTTGCCCGGGGGCTCCAAATAATTTTTCCTCTTACAGCGGTCTGGTGATTTGTTGCCAACCTAGCTAATTTAGCATTACCCCCCCTCCCTAACCTAATAGGAGAACTCATGATTATTACAACACTATTTAGCTGATCCCCCTGGACCATTGCACTTACAGGAATGGGAACTCTGATTACCGCTGGCTACTCATTGTATATGTTCCTGATGTCCCAGCGAGGCCCAACACCAGCCCACATCATAAAACTCCCCCCCTTTCACACTCGAGAACACCTGCTAATAGCCCTTCACTTGGTTCCCGTACTACTCCTTGTAACAAAACCAGAACTGATGTGAGGTTGATGTTACTAGTAAGTATAGTTTAACCAAAACGTTAGATTGTGATTCTAGAAACAGGAGTTAAAACCCCCTTACTCACCAAGGAAGGACAGAAATCAATAAGTACTGCTAATCCTTATGCCCCGTGGTTAAAGTCCACGGCTTCCTTACGTCTCTGAAGGATAACAGTTCATCCGTTGGTCTTAGGAACCAAAAACTCTTGGTGCAAATCCAAGCAGAAACTATGAATTCAACAACCCTAATTATATCCTCTTCACTGGTCCTGGTCCTTGCAATCCTTGTTTACCCGTTGCTTACAACCTTAAGCCCTAGCCCACAGAAGTCAGACTGGGCAAGTACACATGTCAAGACCGCTGTTAGCACCTCCTTCTTTATTAGTCTGCTACCGCTCATGATTTTCTTAGACCAAGGGGCCGAGAGTATCACAACAAACTGGCATTGAATAAATACACTCATCTTTGACACAAATATTAGCTTTAAATTCGACCACTACTCTCTTATTTTCACCCCCATCGCTCTCTACGTTACCTGATCAATTCTAGAATTTGCACTATGGTATATACATTCGGACCCTAACATGGGACGTTTTTTTAAGTATTTGCTTTTGTTTTTAGTTGCGATAATTGTCCTGGTCACTGCCAACAACATATTTCAACTATTCATTGGCTGAGAAGGGGTTGGAATCATGTCATTCCTCTTGATCGGGTGGTGATACGGCCGGGCAGACGCCAACACAGCGGCCCTCCAGGCCGTGATCTACAACCGGGTTGGGGACATTGGGTTAATTCTAAGCATAGCATGATTTGCAATAAATCTTAACTCATGAGAGATTCAACAAATCTTTGCCCTCTCGAAAGACTTTGATATAACCATTCCCCTTATAGGGCTTATCCTTGCAGCCACCGGAAAATCAGCCCAATTTGGGCTGCATCCTTGGCTTCCCTCTGCCATGGAGGGCCCTACGCCAGTATCCGCCCTACTCCACTCAAGCACAATGGTTGTTGCAGGTATTTTTTTACTTATCCGCCTCCACCCCCTTATGGAAAACAACCAGCTGGCGCTCACAATTTGCCTTTGCCTAGGAGCACTCACCACCCTGTTCACAGCCACTTGCGCCCTTACTCAAAATGACATCAAGAAAATTGTAGCGTTCTCGACGTCCAGCCAACTAGGCCTAATAATGGTCACTATTGGCCTGGGCCAGCCACAGCTAGCATTCCTTCATATTTGTACCCACGCCTTCTTCAAAGCAATATTGTTCTTGTGCTCCGGTTCAATCATTCACAGCTTAGGCGACGAGCAGGACATCCGGAAAATGGGGGGCCTCCATAACCTTATGCCGGCCACATCAACTTATCTTACGATTGGCAGCCTAGCCCTAACGGGGACCCCCTTCCTTGCGGGATTCTTCTCAAAGGATGCCATTATTGAGGCCTTAAATACCTCATATCTTAACGCCTGGGCCCTCACCCTCACACTCATTGCTACCTCATTCACCGCGGTCTACAGTTTTCGAGTAGTTTTCTTCGTAACTATAGGATCCCCCCGCTTCCTACCTCTGTCCCCCATTAACGAGAATAACTCGCTGGTTATTAACCCCATTAAACGCCTTGCCTGGGGAAGTATTCTTGCGGGTCTTGTTATTACCTCAAATTTCCTGCCCTCTAAAACTCCCGTTATAACCATACCAACCTCGCTTAAGCTAGCAGCCCTGTTAGTAACCATTGCTGGCCTCCTTGTGGCGATAGAACTTACAACCATAACCAATAAGCAGGTTAAGGTAACCCCTACGATCCCACTTCACCACTTCTCTAATATATTAGGCTATTTCCCCTCAATGATTCACCGACTCCCCCCTATACTTAACTTAACCCTAGGCCAGTCGATTGCTACTAAGTTTGACCTTACATGGCTTGAAATCACGGGCCCAAAGGGGCTCGCGTTGACCCAAATAGCAATGTCAAAGGTTACAAGCGACGTCCAGCGGGGCATAATCAAGACATATCTGACCATCTTTCTATTAACCCTAACCCTTGCCCTCCTCCTAACTCTTATTTAAACAGCCCGTAGGGTGCCTCGGCTTAGACCCCGAGTGAGTTCTAACACCACCAACAAAGTCAAGAGCAACACCCACGCGCAAATAACTAGTAGTGCCCCCCCAAAGGAATATATGACGGCCACACCGCTTACATCCCCCCGCAGTATCGAGAACTCTTTCAACCCGTCCACCACCACTCAAGAACCCTCATATCACCCGCCCCAGAACACCCCAGCTGCTAGGGCAACCCCTGCCAAATAAACCAGTACATACCCCGCCACCGAGCGACTTCCTCAAGCTTCTGGGAAAGGCTCAGCAGCCAGGGCCGCTGAATAAGCAAATACCACAAGTATACCCCCCAGGTAAATTAAGAACAGGACCAAAGATAGAAAGGAGCCCCCATACCCGACTAAAATACCACATCCCACCCCAGCTGCCACCACCAAGCCCAAGGCAGCGAAATATGGCGTAGGGTTAGAAGCAACAGCAACTAGACCCACAACCAGGGCCATCAGCAATAAAAACATGAAATAGGTCATAATTCTTGCTCGGATTTTAACCGAGACCAATGACTTGAAGAACCACCGTTGTAATTCAACTACAAGAACAATAATGGCAAGCCTGCGTAAAACTCACCCACTAATCAAAATCGCCAACGACGCACTGGTTGATCTCCCAACCCCCTCCAACATTTCCGTGTGATGAAATTTCGGATCCCTTCTAGGACTCTGCTTAATTACTCAAATTCTCACCGGACTTTTCCTAGCCATGCACTACACCTCCGACATCTCCACTGCCTTCTCGTCAGTCGTACATATTTGCCGGGATGTTAACTACGGATGGCTCATCCGAAACCTACACGCCAACGGAGCATCTTTCTTCTTCATTTGTATCTATATACATATTGCCCGAGGCCTTTACTACGGGTCTTACCTTTATAAGGAGACCTGAAATATTGGTGTTGTCCTCCTTCTCTTGGTCATGATAACCGCCTTCGTAGGCTACGTCCTGCCATGGGGCCAAATATCCTTCTGAGGTGCCACAGTAATTACTAACCTCTTGTCAGCAGTCCCCTATATAGGTGACACCCTTGTTCAATGAATTTGAGGTGGCTTCTCAGTTGACAACGCAACGTTAACACGATTCTTCGCCTTCCATTTCCTACTACCATTTGTTATCGCCGCCGCAACCATCCTGCACCTCCTCTTCCTCCACGAGACGGGGTCAAACAACCCAGCCGGACTTAACTCCGACGCAGATAAAATCTCCTTCCACCCGTATTTCTCTTATAAAGACCTCTTGGGCTTCGTTGTTATATTGCTAGCTCTCACATCCCTAGCATTATTCTCTCCGAACCTATTAGGTGATCCTGAAAATTTCACCCCCGCAAACCCGTTGGTTACCCCTCCACATATCAAGCCAGAGTGGTACTTCTTATTTGCCTATGCCATCCTCCGGTCCATTCCTAATAAACTAGGGGGTGTACTTGCCCTACTATTTTCCATCCTAGTGCTAATGGTAGTACCCATCTTACACACCTCAAAACAACGAGGACTAACCTTCCGTCCCATCACCCAGTTCCTGTTCTGAACCCTTGTTGCAGACATGGTTATTTTGACATGAATTGGAGGGATGCCCGTTGAGCACCCCTACATCATTATTGGACAGATCGCATCCGTTCTTTACTTCGCATTATTCCTTGTTCTCGCCCCACTAGCGGGATGAGTTGAAAATAAAGCACTGAAATGAGCTTGCCCTAGTAGCTTAGTATTAAAGCATCGGTCTTGTAATCCGAAGATCGGAGGTTAAATTCCCCCCTAGCGCCCAGAAGAGAGAGATTTTAACTCCCACCACTGGCTCCCAAAGCCAGAATTCTAAATTAAACTATCTTCTGATAGTAACCTATATGGTATAGTACATATTATGTATTATATTACATAATGCATTAGTACATATATGTATTATCACCATTCATTTATTTTAACCCCAAAGCAAGTACTAAATTTTAAGACGTACATAAACCAAATTATTAAGACTCAGAAATAATTTATTTCAACCTGGGAAATAGATTAATCCCTTACAATTGGCACTCACATTTTTCCTTGAATTACCCAGCTAAAGTTTATATCGACAATATTAATGTAGTAAGAGACCACCAACTGGTTTACATTAAGGCATCCTATTCATGATAGAATCAGGGACACAAAATGTGGGGGTCGCACACTGTGAACTATTCCTGGTATCTGGTTCCTATTTCAGGGACACTACTGTAGAATTCCACACTCGGATAATTATACTGGCATATGGTTAATGGTGTTATACACACTCCTCGTTACCCAACATGCCGAGCGTTCTCTTATATGCATAGGGGTTCTCTTTTTTGGTTTCCTTTCATCTTGCATCTCAGAGTGTAAACTCAAACATATTTTAAGGTTGTACATTTCCTTGCCAGGCTTAATAATAGTTAATTAATAAAAGATATAACTTAAGAATTACATATGTTTATCTCATGTGCATAACATATTATCCTTTCTTCAACTATCTCTTATATATATGCCCCCTTTTGCCTCACGCGCGTCAAACCCCCCTACCCCCTACGCTCAGCAAATCCTGTTCTCCTTGTCAAACCCCGAAAGCAAGGAAGGTTCGAGAACGTACAAGCTAGCAAGTTGAAATGAGGGCTAGCTATCCGCGTTATATATATATATATACATACATATCGCATCGATTTTTAATTTAATTTTTCCCAAAAATGACCCAAAAATCTCTATTGAACTTTTAGCATAATTTGTAAATGCTAAGAAATCGAACAAATATTAC